TCTATATTCTATATAATATTTAAGTTAAGTAAAAAGTTACCTGATTCCAGTTTACAAATTGGAAACTATACATTCCAAGGAATTCAATTCTTACAGGTAAATAAATGCTCAATACCCAAGTAGGCTTGGCTTACAAAGTGGATTATGATCAAGTGCTTTCTGGGTTGTCTCACATCTTGCTTGTGATTCGCCCTGATCCCCAAAAAAGATCAAGATTTTTCACATACAAAGGATTTACTTGTTACTAATATAGTCTAGCCTTTGCTCTTCTTTAGATCCCCTGTTTCACTCCAATAGTATAATAAATCAGGTCGATGCATAGGAAATGAATGCATTTCCGTACTATGTAAGAAAAAAAGTAAAAAAAAGCCAAAACATATGCATTTTTATTAGGCCAAATTCCTTATTCTGCTGGATCTTACGGAGCCCGTTCATGCAAGACATCGGTCGGGTCTGATCATAGAAAAGATTCTCTTCAAGCGAACCAGCCTATCCTTTGTATGGTAGGGAGCTTACGCGGTGGTTGGAACAAAGACACATTTGGTTGTGAATTCTAATGTAGCAGAGAAAGAAATATTTCTGCACGGCCCCAATCAATAGTTCAAGTCACACACTCCCATAATCCACTTTCTCTTCGGAGAATTCCCCCCAACCATTCATGTCAAATAAATAATAGAATAGTGGATAGTTGAAAGGAAATATCCAAGTACATGTCTTATTTTTGTTTTAATAATCCATATTTGTAGCAATGAAATACTATATGTTCCTCCTCAAACTAATAAGATAAATAATGAATTCCAAATCTCTATGATCTGATCTATATTCTCTATAAAGGACCAGAAATGCCTTGCTTACGTATCATTAGGAAATGCATTAACATAAATACGGCAGTAAGAAGAGGTAATACAAAAGTGTGTAAACTATAAAAACGGGTCAAAGTGGATTGTCCTACACTAGCACTTCCACGTAATAACTCTACCAAAGGCGATCCTATTACCGGAATAGCTTCCGGTACGCCTGTTACAATTTTAACTGCCCAATAGCCAATTTGGTCCCGAGGTAGAGAATAACCTGTTACACCAAAAGATGCAGTCAATACAGCCAGAACCACGCCTGTAATCCAAGTTAATTCCCGAGGTTTTTTAAAACCACCAGTGAGATAAACACGAAATACGTGCAGGATCATCATTAAGACCATCATACTTGCCGACCATCGATGAACAGATCGGATTAACCAACCAAAGTTAGCTTCAGTCATTATGTATTGAACAGAAGCAAAGGCCTCCGTCACGGTCGGACGATAGTAAAAAGTCATAGCAAACCCTGTAGCTACTTGTACTAAAAAACAAGTAAGCGTAATTCCTCCTAGACAATAAAATATGTTAACATGAGGAGGAACATATTTACTAGTTATATCATCTGCAATCGCCTGAATCTCGAGGCGTTCTTCGAACCAATCATAGACTTTATTGAGATAGGTAAACCAAGAACGAGGACTCCCCCTCTTAGAACCGTATATGAGAATTTCATCTCGTACGGCTCAAACAAAAACACCCAAATACTGGCTGAAAAAAAGGGAGAGAGAATAGAAAGTTTGAAACTTTTGAATCCTTTCATTCAATCTTATCTTATCTAAAGAAAAGATACAAACGAGTAAAAAAAAATAGAAAAGCTCTTCTTTTCTTTGTAATTAGAATGCCAAAAACTCAAGCCGGCACATTCGTCTTTATATTGATCATTCCAGGCCTCTTGAATCTTCTATTTACCCACCTAATTTCTTTTTCTTTGCTTTGATTTATTATTTGAATATGATTTTTTGCTTGTTTTCTTTATTATTGATAGGAATTCTCTCGTTAAGACCCTATGAATCAATTGAAACCCCAGATTCATACTAGAACCACGATAATTCAATAAAACCCTCAAACTAAGCACAAAGATTCCCTGAGTAAGAATCATTGGATCATCAACTTATTCAATGATTAGATAGAACAGATATAACAATAGAAAGAAAGCTTTGTCTTTTGATCAAAATAAATAATATAAGGAAATGAGAGTTTGAAAGAAGAAAAAATCTTTCTATTTAGAATAGAATTCATTTTGAAATTTTTTTTGATTCCGGCCGCGAGATTTGAATATTAAGTATGAATCATAGTTCGAACACTTCGTGATCTATTTCATATATTCCGTGCTCCAGATACTCAAATGAATATTCGACGGGGTAAAACTATCTCTATCAAGACGACAGATCCCTTTTCTGTACTATCAATAGGATCAATTATAACAAGTCGCACACTCATATTCCGGAAATACAGAAAAAAATCAATTTTGCGGTCGAACTGCCAAAGCAAAATGAGCTAAAATACGAGACCTATTCACTTTTTTTGTATTTGTATTGAAAAACTCGGACTTCGCGGTTCTTGTGAATCTAATTCATCGCAATTCCATCCAGTAAAACGGAAGAATTATAAATCTCCAAAATAATAGATAGGAATACCGCAAATAGAGCCATTGCGATACCCATCAAAGGAGTCGTTCCCCACCCAGGGGCTACTTTACCATATTCCGAATTCAATGGTTTCAAAAAATCCCCTATAACAGTTCGCCTTGGACCAGATCTAGAACTACCCTCAACAGTTTGTGTAGCCATAATAAATCTTATTTTGCATTCAGTGGGATCTGTTGACTTTGTATACTATTCCGTTGTAAATAAACGATATTATCATAGATCCATTGTGGTCTTGAAATTATATATATATAATAATGGAACCAGCAACCCTAGTCGCTATTTCTATATCTGGTTTACTTGTAAGTTTTACTGGGTACGCCTTATATACTGCCTTTGGGCAACCCTCTCAACAACTAAGAGATCCATTTGAGGAACACGGGGACTAGTTGAAGTAATGATTGACGTAATGAGCCCCAAAATAGAATATTTTGGGGCTCATTACGTCAACTGAGATAATGAAAAATCATTTCATTTTTTTAGTTGGAACTTTAGGCGGTTCTCGAAAAAAGATAGCGAAAAAAATTATCCCTAGAGTCGATACTAAGAGGAATGTATAAACCAATGCTTCCATAAATTTGATTGTGGTTTACAATTATAGCTTCCATGTCTGTTTATTTTGGATCATCTCCTGGATAAAGAAAGAACAAGGGTAAAAAAAAGACAGTGATTGAAATCAATATTTTTTAGCGTCCTAAGCCTATGTCAAATCACAAACAGAAAATAAAAAATAGAAGCAAAAATAACAAAGCAATCTTGAATCAAACTACTTGTCTTCTTGTAGTTGGATCTCCAAGTTTTTGGAATGCTCCAAATTCTACTTGAGCATCTAAATCCGGATCAATACCAGCAAAAACATCTCTGAACAGGGTTCTAGCACCATGCCAAATGTGCCCGAAGAAGAAGAGCAGAGCAAACGAAGCATGCCCAAAAGTAAACCAACCTCTTGGACTGCTACGAAAAACACCATCAGATTTCAAAGTAGCACGATCTAATTCAAAAATTTCACCCAATTGAGCACGCCTAGCATATTTTTTCACAGTAGCAGGATCACTATAACTTACTCCATTGAGTTCACCACCATAGAACTCAACAGTTACACCTACTTGTTCAACACTATACTTTGATTCTGCCCTTCTAAAAGGGACATCGGCTCTAACAATTCCATCTCCGTCTACCAAAACAACCGGAAATGTTTCAAAAAAAGTAGGCATACGACGTACAAAAAGTTCGCGCCCTTCTTTATCTCTAAAGATAGGGTGTCCTAACCACCCAACGGCTATTCCATCCCCGTTGTCCATTGAACCCGCTCTGAATAATCCCCCTTTTGCCGGATTATTGCCAATGTAATCATAAAAAGCCAATTTTTCGGGAATTTTAGACCAAGCTTCGGATAACGTTTGATTTTCGGCTAACCCAGCACTAACCCTTCGGTATATTTCTTGCTGGAAGTATCCCTGATCCCATTGATAACGAGTAGGACCAAATAATTCGATGGGAGTAGTTGATGACCCATACCACATAGTTCCAGCAACAACAAAAGCCGCAAAAAAGACAGCAGCGATACTACTAGAAAGGACGGTTTCAATATTTCCCATACGTAATCCTTTGTATAAACGCTGGGGCGGGCGAACACTAAGATGGAATAAGCCCGCTAATATGCCCAATGTCCCCGCTGCAATATGATGAGAGGCTACTCCTCCTGGAACAAAAGGATCAAAACCTTCCACACCCCATGCTGGATTTACAGGTTGTACCTTTCCAGTTAGCCCATAAGGATCGGACACCCATATTCCAGGACCATACAATCCTGTTACATGAAATGCGCCAAAACCAAAGCAAGCCACTCCTGCGAGAAATAAATGAATTCCAAAGATCTTGGGCAAATCCAAAGAAGGTTTTCCTGTGCGCTCATCACAAAAAATTTCCAGATCCCAATACACCCAATGCCAGATAGCTGCCAAGAAGCACAAACCAGAAAACACAATATGCGCTCCGGCTACACCTTCGTAACTCCAAAGACCTGTTTTGCTTATAGTAATCCCTGTAATACTCCAACCGCCCCATGAATTGGTTATTCCTAAACGAGTCATGAAGGGGATAACGAACATACCCTGTCGCCACATTGGATCAAGAACGGGGTCAGAAGGATCAAAAACTGCTAATTCATATAGAGCCATCGAACCGGCCCAACCCGCAACCAGGGCTGTGTGCATTATATGAACAGAAAGCAAACGACCAGGATCATTCAATACGACAGTATGAACACGATACCAAGGCAAACCCATGGAAATACCCCTTTCTCAACGAAAAATAGACACTATGTAACTTTATTGCATTAGAATAGACTACGTACCTCCCCCCTCGGTGGATTATTTCGGAGAAAAGATTACGCTTTGTTCGATTAGTTTACTAATAATACAAGAATCTGGTTCAGAAGAAGAAAAAGAGAAGCAGATCTATTCTATACCCGATAAGTATCAATACGCAATGGGGG